TCAAACTATAGCTATTGCATTAAAGAAGAAAAGAAACTAATAGAAGTCGAAGACGCGGAATGGTAGTGAATAGAGAAAAAGATTCTTCTGATTTTCTTGTTCCTGAAAATATTCTATCTATCTCCTAGACGCCGTAGAGAATTGAGAATTTTCATGTCTTTCAATTCTCGTACTCGTAATTGGAAAGTTACGGAAGGAGATCCATCATTTTGCAATGAAAACAACATAAAAAACTCTGGACAATTTCGAAATCAGACCAAGCGTCTTAATACATATGCAAAAAAATTCATTATTGGCCCACCATTGATTACAAGATTTAGCTTTTATGAATCGCTATTGGTTTGATACGAATAATGGCAGTCCTTTCAGTATGTTAAGGATACAGATGTATCCACAATTCATTTAGAGTTACTTAATAGCCTATTTCTTATACTATATCTCTATCCCGTGAAATTCTCGAGCCGAAAGATGGATGCATATGCTGTGTTTCATTTTGCTAAATGATATCAATTAAATGGTATATCCATTCTAAAAATTGGATATAGCAATAAATAAATCAGCAAAATTCTTTTATTTTAGATAGAAGAAATGTTTCTTCTATCTAAAATAAAAGAATGTATCCTTCTATCCAAATCCAATTTGCATCGATAAAATAAATCTAAATTCCAGATTCCAGCAGTAGATGAATAATTGCAAATTTTTGTGTGTACGAGATTAGAATAACTTCAAAATAACTGACATAATTTTTTATTTTTCCTGATCAGAAAAATACATGAAAAAGAAAGGAGGTAGAACAATTTTTTGATTTATGGTTAAAGAAGAAAAACAAGAAAACAGGGGTTCTGTTGAATTTCAAGTATTCAGTTTCACCAATAAGATACGGAGACTTGCTTCACATTTGGAATTACAAAAAAAAGATTTTTCATCGGAAAGAGGTCTACGAAGACTTTTGGGAAAACGTCAACGTTTGCTGGCTTATTTGGCAAAGAAAAATAGAGTACGTTATAAGAAATTAATCAGTCAGTTGGATATTCGGGAGAAGTAATTTAATCGTTCGAATTTTTTTCATATTTTATTTAGTAGTCTTATAGTAGTCTTAGATTTTGCATTTTGATGAGCCTCGTTTTGAGGAATTCATGGAATAATCCATTTTCATGGAATAAAGAATAAGAACAAGGATACATAACATAAAAAAAAGAATAGATAAGACGATATTCGCCCTCCGCCTACATATTTGATTTCTTCTCCTATACAAAAACCAGCAATACCTACTCCATTGGTAATTCCATCAATGACACCTTTATCGAAAAAATGTGTTAGTTCTGCTAATCTTCTTATACCCAAGATAAATACCCTAGTATAGAAAACATCTATATAACCACGATTATATGACCAGCTGTATATCTTTTTTTTTACTTCATCCAAAAAGTTCTTTTTTGGATTCCTTTTTTTTTTTACAAGGGAATTTTGCAAATTCAAATTCTGAAAAAAAGAATAAGCGGATCCATAGAAGATATATGCTATGAATAGACCAAAAATTGCTAAACTTACAGAAGAAATTGCATTAGTGATAAATTCATAGGAATTTATGGACAAATTAGAACTTTCCTGAAAAAAGTTTATCGAAGGAGTTAGCCACTTTGATAATATGGTTAACTCCGATATTCCATTATCCTTTACCCCATTATCAAAATGGATTCCTATGAATCCAATGAACAAAGTAAAAAGCAGTAATATAAGAAGAGGATATAGCATAGTATTTCCCGTTTCATAAGGATAGACAAAAGTGTTTTTAGCACCAAAGGGAGTACTAAAGGATCCTATCTTATTTCTGGTATTACCAGGAATTTGAGGTATATTTTGTGAAAAAAAGGAAACTCCACTCTTCGTTGTTGATAAAACTAAATCCCTACTGACTCCTTTGGATATACTTTTTCCCCATAAGGATATTGAATACAACGAACCTTCTTTAGTACTGCTGTAATTTTGAAAATGAACCCGCAAATACCCATCAAAAGTAAGTAAATATATCCGAAACATATAAAATGCTGTTAATCCTGCAGTAAAAGAGGCTATTATTCCAAAAAAGGGTGAATACAACCAACTATTACTAAGGATTTCATCTTTGGACCAGAAGCAAGCAAGAGGTGGAATACCACAAAGAGAAAGTGTACCACATAAAAAAGTGGTTTTTGTAATTGGAACGTATTTTCTTAAACCACCCATAAGAACCATATTCTGACTTTTATCTGGTGAATATCCAACAAGAGGTTCCATTGAATGAATAACGGATCCGGATCCTAAGAACAATAAAGCTTTCGAATAAGCATGAGTGATCAAATGGAATAAAGCAGCTTGATAAGAACCTATACCTAGAGCTAACATCATATAACCCAATTGAGACATTGTAGAATAGGCTAAACTTCTTTTAATATCTCTCTGAGCAAGAGCTAAAGTGGCTCCTAAGAAGAGTGTTATTGTACCCACTAAAGAAATGAAACTCATTATCCAGGGTAGGGATATGAAAAGAGGAAGAAGTCGAGCTAAAAGAAAAATCCCCGCGGCAACCATAGTTGCTGCGTGTATAAGAGCCGAAATGGGAGTGGGTCCTTCCATAGCATCGGGTAACCATACGTGAAGAGGGAATTGTGCAGATTTTGCAACTGCACCAAGGAATAATAAAAAAGCACACAAAGTAGTAAGTAAGGAATTAATCCCATTATTAGGAATCCAGTTATTAACTATTTTGAACAAATCCCGAAACTCTAAACTACCCGTTATCCAAAAAAAACCTAAAATTCCTAATAACAGACCAAAATCTCCTACACGATTAGTTACAAAAGCTTTTTGGCAAGCACTCGCTGCAATTGGCCGTGTAAACCAAAAGCCTATCAATAAATAGGAACACATTCCGATAAGTTCCCAAAAAAAATAAATTTGTATCAAATTGGAACTAGTAACTAATCCCAACATGGAAGTATTAAAAAAACTTATATAAACAAAAAATCTCAAATATCCTTCATCGTGAGACATATAATCGTCACTATAAATAAGAACCAAGATTCCTACAGTAGTAATTAGTATTAACATAATAGACGTAAGGGGGTCAATCAAGTATCCAAATTCTAAGGAAAAATCATTATTGATGGTCCAAGACCATAGATATTGATAGATAGAACTTCCATTTATTTGTTGAATAGACAGGTAAACTGAGAATACCATAGCTATACTTAAGAGTAAAATACTAGGAAAAGCCCATATGCGACGAAGATTTTTCGTTGCTGTCGGAATAAGAAAAAGTCCAAATCCCATTGACATAATAACTGGAAGTGGCAGAAGAGGGATTACCCAGGCATATTGATATGTATGTTCCATAAGAAAAGAAATAGCAATTTTTATATAAAAAAAAATTGTTTCCGATTCACCAAACCTATTCTTATCTCTTTCTAAAGGAATTCAAAAAACAAAATAAGAATAAGAGAAAAAATATTGATTTTATTAAAATACAAAAAAAGATTGAATCATGTGACTTTTTTTTTTTTTTTATTTCTTTCTCTTAAAATAAAGGAGCTCTCTTGTTTCGTAATTGATTGATTGAATTCCAACGAAAACCTATATTTATAGGAAATTTTCTAATATTGCTTACTTCATATAAAACGGAAATCCTAATGACTAGAATTCTCTAAGTTTTATAATCTCTTGTTTAAGAAATTAAGTATTTTTTTTTGATTGGAATTCAATTATGGAATACCGTTCTGAACTTAATTATGAATTGGGATTGAATTTTACCCTCTTTTTATCTCCCCATTTTTTTTTTATATGGGGGCTTATCCCCAAAACCATATATTTATATATGGAGTATATTTGATATGTAAATTGATTTAAATAGAAAACCTTAAAAAACTCTTGTCTTATCCACATTAGACAGAATGAACTAAAAAAGAATTTCGAATTTCAGTATCTTTGAGTATCTAAGTATAACTACTAAGAAAAAACAAAAAGAAGGATTGATTTGCGGCAATAAATGTCTTTCACATACAACTAGAAAAAAGTAATCCCCCCTTTTGAATGGCAGTTCCAAAAAAACGTACTTCGATGTCAAAAAAGCGTATTCGTAAAAATCTTTGGAAGAAAAAGACTTATTTTTCCATAGTACAATCTTATTCTTTAGCAAAATTAAGATCATTTTCTAGCGGCAACGAGGATCCAAAACCAAAAGGTTTTTCTGGGCAACAAACAAATAATAAGGTTTTGGAATAATCTGAATTGAACTATCCCAAAGAAATTACAATTATTTAATATGAATGAATTATTGGGATTAATTAATAAATGTACTTTTATGTGTATGTGTCGAATTTCTCGGTAAAATATTCTTAGAACGAATCTCTCCGTTATTCCGTTATATAGGACAAAAGTTTTTGGTATATTGTGTCCTCAGTATTCTTTGCCTATCAAAGAACTTTTTTTTTGATAATGGAATCCTCATAAAAATGAGGATTCCATTATCAAAAGTAGACTATTCTTGTCTTGCAATAGGACTTACAACCTCTACCTATCTTATCTCTTATTCAAAATTCCCATATAAATGAGTTTAGGACTGGTAAATCATATTAATAAGAGCGTAAAGGCTTTCATTCTATAAATTTTTATAAAATACAAAATTCTTTTCTTTGTAGTTAATGATGAAATTCTAATGTTCCTAAATTCTATGGCTTCTCCCAGTCTCGACGATTCGCGAGAAAATAACTATTATTCTTTTAAGTTAACTATTATTTCAAGTTAGCCGCCATGGTGAAATTGGTAGACACGCTGCTCTTAGGAAGCAGTGCTCAAGCATCTCGGTTCGAGTCCGAGTGGCGGCATTCCCGAAAAAGAATACAATAGATTAGAAAATGGATTCAATTCGAAATTTCCAATTTTGTAATGGGACCTTATCCTTATGCTATTTGCAACTTTAGAACATATACTAACTCATATCTCTTTCTCAACCATTTCAATTGTGATTACGATTCATTTGATAACCTTATTAGTTCGTGAACTTAGGGGATTACGTGATTCGTCAGAAAAAGGAATGATAGTGACTTTTTTCTCTATAACAGGATTCTTAGTTTCTCGTTGGGTTTCTTCGGGACATTTTCCATTAAGTAATTTATATGAGTCATTAATCTTCCTTTCATGGGCTCTGTATATTCTTCATACTATTCCTAAGATACAGAACTCGAAAAATGATTTAAGCACAATAACTACACCAAGTACTATTTTAACGCAAGGCTTTGCCACGTCGGGGCTTTTAACTGAAATGCATCAATCCACAATACTAGTACCTGCTCTACAATCTCAGTGGTTAATGATGCATGTCAGTATGATGTTACTAAGCTATGCAACTCTTTTGTGCGGATCCTTATTATCCGCCGCTCTTCTAATCATTAGATTTCGAAAGAATTTGGATTTCTTTTCTAAAAAGAAAAAAAATGTTTTAAGGAAAACATTTTTCTTCAGTGAGATTGAATATTTAGATGCAAAAAGAAGTCCTTTAAAAAGCACCTCTTTTCCCGCATTTCCAAATTATTACAAATATCAATTAACTGAGCGTTTGGATTCTTGGAGTTATCGTGTCATTAGTCTAGGGTTTACTCTTTTAACCATAGGTATTCTTTGTGGAGCGGTATGGGCTAATGAGGCATGGGGATCCTATTGGAATTGGGACCCTAAGGAAACTTGGGCATTTATTACCTGGACCATATTTGCAATATATTTACATAGTAGAACAAATCCAAATTGGAAGGGTGCGAATTCTGCACTTGTAGCTTCGATAGGATTTCTTATAATTTGGATCTGCTATTTTGGTATCAATCTGTTAGGAATAGGTTTACATAGTTATGGTTCATTTATATTACCATCTAAATGATTACATAACATAAAACCTTCCTTTTATAAAGGTTTTTTCCTTTTTTGTTTGATTTGAGAACCCCTTGAACGTCTTTTCAAAGGGTTCTCCAAAATTCGAGATAGATCTAATTAGACTTTTTTACTTTTTAGTTTTCTTAATTTTTTCTTTTTTCCATTATGGAATATAGTGCGGACTAGTTAAAAAAATTAAAAAAACTAAATCCTATTTAGTATAATAATTGGATAATAGAGCCTCCACCCTGTCAACGGATAGCGAGAGAACTAAATCTGGATAAATACCAATTCCTATTACTGGTAAAAAGATACAGATTAAAAGAAAGAGTTCCCGTGGTCCAGAATCCACAAAATTCTCGTTTGGAACATGAAATAGCTTGTATCCATAGAACATCTGGCGTACCATAGATAATAAATAAATAGGGGTTAATATCATTCCTATTGCCATTAGAAAAGTAATTAGCATTTTTGGCATTAACATAAATTTAGGACTAGTAATTACTCCAAAAAATACTACTAATTCTGCAACAAAACCGCTCATTCCCGGCAAGGCAAGAGAAGCCATTGAAAAGCTACTAAACATGGTAAAAATTTTTGGCATTGGGATAGATATTCCCCCGAGTTCGTCGAGATAAACAAGACGCATTCTATCACAAGCCGTTCCCGCTAAGAAAAAAAGTGTAGCGCCGATAAATCCATGGGATAATATTTGTAAAATCGCTCCATTTAGTCCAATGTTGGTTATGGAACCAATTCCTATAATTATGAAACCCATGTGAGATACGGAGGAGTAGGCTATTCTTTTTTTGAAATTTCGTTGACCAAGAGAAGTTGAAGCTGCATAGATTATTTGCACGGCTCCCATTATTACCAACCAGGGAGAAAATAGACAATGAGCATGAGGTAACAATTCCATGTTGATCCGAATCAATCCGTATGCTCCCATCTTTAATAGAATTCCGGCTAAAAGCATACATGTACTGTAATGTGCCTCCCCATGGGTATCTGGTAACCACGTATGTAGAGGTATAATCGGCAATTTGACAGCATAAGCAATAAGGAAGCCAAAATACAGTAGTATTTCCAATGTTGCAGGGTACGGTTGATTAATCAATCTTTCTAAATCTAATCCGGGTTCATTGGAACCATATAACCCCATACCCAGAACTCCAATTAAGAAAAAAATGGAACCGCCTGCAGTATACAAAATAAACTTGGTAGCTGAATACAGACGCCTCTTTCCCCCCCACATGGATAAAAGTAAGTAAACAGGAATTAATTCTAACTCCCACATGATGAAAAAAAGTAAAAGGTCTCGTGAAGAAAATAATCCTATTTGACCGCTATACATTGCTAGCATCAGAAAATAGAATAATCGCGAATTCTGGGTAACCGGCCAAGCCGCTAAAGTAGCTAAAGTTGTGATAAATCCTGTCAATAAAATGGATCCTAATGAAAGTCCATCGATTCCCAATCTCCAGTGGAAATCGAAAACATCTATCCATTTAGAATCCTCCTTTAATTGCATTAAGGGATCCTCTAATTGGAAATGATAACAGAATACATAAGTCATTAGAAGGAATTCTAATAAACAAATAGCTATAGTATACCATCTAATGGTTTTATTTCCTTTATGAGGTAAAAAGAAAATTAATGAACCCGCAAATATCGGAAAAATAACAAGTATTGTTAACCAAGGAAAATAACTCATGATAAAGTAATAAAGACAAGATATGTTTTGACCAGAAAAGCCCATGCTCGGATTATTTCGAGCACAGGCTTCTTCTTCGGTAAAGAGGAATCAGACGATTCAAGTGGAGTTTTTTGTAACGTATCAATAAGATAGAGCCATGCTGCGAGTTGTTTCAGGCCCTAAATAAACGCGGACACTTAAAAAATCCGTTGGGCAGGCGGATTCGCATCTCTTACAACCCACACAATCTTCGGTTCTCGGCGCGGAAGCAATTTGCTTGGCTTTACATCCATCCCAAGGTATCATTTCTAATACATCTGTTGGACAAGCTCGTACACATTGAGTGCATCCTATACATGTATCATAAATTTTGACAGAATGTGACATTGGATCTCTAAATTTGCCTTTTCAACATAAGAATTTTCGATCTGGTAAAAATAAAATTAGTACTATATAAATTAGATGTATTGTATACACCAGACGAAGCAATGGTTTATCCAAACTTTAACAAATAATGCAATATTTCTTAATCTGTTTGTGAGAAAGCGTGAAAAGAGCCAAGAGACTTGAATTTAAGGCTTCAACAGTCATAATTAGACGAATTCTACATACTATATTGAATTAGCCAATAAATTGGCTATCATCTTTTCAATATAAATTATTGCAATATTCAAATTGCAATATCAATGAATTGCAAAAATGCAATATTCAATAAGTAAAAAAGAATACTCTCAAATAACCTACTCAAAAAATGGATATTATTAAATACTAATAAGAAAATAAGATTCGATTTCTATTCATCTTAATGTTCCGTATTATTATATATGCGCCTTTGTTTAGAGGATTCCATGTCTAATTATTCAAAAAATTAGATTGATTGATACGAGTTGATTTCCTGTTACGATGGATGGAAGAAAGAATGGAGAGTCCAATAGCTGCTTCAGCAGCCGCAAGGGCTATAACAAAAATTGCGAAAATGTCTCCTTTTAATTGGCGACTATCAAATAGATCAGAAAATGTTACGAGATTTAGATTAATTGAATTCAGTATAAGTTCAAGACATATTAGAGCTCTAACCATGTTTCGGCTTGTGATCAATCCATAGATACCAATCGAAAATAAATAGACACTCAAAAAAAGTACATGCTCAAACATCATTAACTAACTCCTTATCAATCTCGATTCATTTCAATATGAAGACAAGAATTGAACCGATTCCATTAATTAGAATAGAACAATTACGCAACAAAAGAGAAAAGAGGGTATTTGTTGTATTGGCAGTAGATGGGTTTTACTAAATCAAAATTGTGATTCTTTAGTTATTTATTTTATATTTGAAATTATAAGAATTTTGACTCATTCTAAGTATTTATTATTGTCTAGCCATAGTAATTGCACCTATTAAAGAAACTAGAAGAATTAGGGAAATGAGTTCAAACGGAAGATAAAAATCGGTTGCTAAATGAATCCCAATTTGTTGAACGTTATTTATGAGACTCTGTTCTACTATTTGATTTGATCTTGTAGTCCAAAGAATTCCATACCACGACGTATCTGGGATAGTAGTCATTAGTGAAAAAGGAATAGTTATACAAACGAGTAAAGTAAACCCATCTCCAATAGTCCAAGAATTCTTATCTTTAGACCACTCTGAGCCGTTTACAAACATTACAGCAAATATGATCAACACATTTATGGCTCCCACATAAATAAGAAGTTGTGCGACAGCTACAAAGTAGGAATTCAATAAAAAATAGAATAAGGATATACAAACAAGAACTAATCCCAGCGAAAAGGCAGAATAAATTGGGTTGGTAAGTAATACTACTCCTAGACCCCCTAGTAGAAGAACAAATCCCCCAAATAGCACAAGAATCTCATGTATTGGTCCAGGTAAATCCATTATGGATAAGAAGAAATTTAGAGTATAAAATTTTTCATGAACTGAATAAAACTAAAAGATTCAAGGAAGGAAAAACGTATTCGGATATTTTTTTGTATATGTATATTTGTATATGTATATAAGTTGTTAAGCAGTAGTTATTATTTTTTCGTTATAGTTAGTAAAAATGGATTTTTCTAACAAAAAAAAATCCTAATACCTAGTAATCAGTAATCGTTCTTGAATTCCAAGATTTTTCTTCGTCTATTTTATTTTGAGGCGAATTCCTAATTGTTTGAATTGTGTAATCTCCCATTATAGAGATTGGTAACCGACTCAAAGCAATTTGATTGTAATTCAATTCATGCCGATCATAAGTAGAAAGTTCATATTCTTCCGTCATTGATAAACAATTTGTCGGACAGTATTCAACACAGTTGCCACAAAATATGCAAACTCCGAAATCAATACTATAATTAAGCAATTGTTTCCTTTTAATATCCTTTTCAAATCTCCAATCCACAAGGGGTAGATCTATCGGGCATACGCGAACACATACTTCACAAGCAATGCATTTATCAAATTCAAAGTGTATTCGCCCCCGGAAACGCTCCGATGTAATTGATTTTTCATAAGGGTAGTGAATCGTTATAGGTAAACGATTTGTGTGGGATAAGGTAATTATGAAACTTTGACCAATGTATCTTGCAGCGCGTATTGTTTGTTGACCATAACTAATGAACCCAGTTAGCATAGGGAACATATTCTAAATATATATATATGAAAAAGATATGTTTCTTTCTCTTGTTTGAGAGAACTTTTGTGTTGAAAATATTCTTACTGTTATTGTATTAGCTTATTTATAGTGAAACTAGCTGGGAAGAAGTTGTTAATAAGAGATTGCCCAGAGAAATAGGTAAAAGAAATTTCCATCCAAGATTTAATAACTGATCCATTCTCATCCTGGGTAAAGTCCATCTTATTGTGATAGAAATGAAGAGAAATAAATAAGCTTTAGTTAATGTAATAAAGATACCTATTACCATTTCAAAAATTCCAATTATTTTATTTATTTGGAAAAATCCAAAAAAAGATATATAGGGAATAGAGAAATTCCACCCGCCTAAGTATAGAACAGTTACAAATAAGGAGGAAACTAATAAATTTAGGTAAGAAGCAAGATAAAATAAACCATATTTAATACCAGAATATTCGGTTTGATAACCTGCTACTAATTCTTCCTCCGCTTCTGGTAAATCAAAGGGTAATCTTTCACATTCTGCCAAAGAAGAAATTAGAAAAACTAGAAAACCTATAGGCTGACGCCAAAGATTCCATCCAAAAAAACCATATTTTGACTGTGCTTCAACTATATCAACTGTACTTGAACTGTTAGATAATCATAGTCGATGATAACATTACAGTTCCCATCGCTATTTCAAAACCGTACATGAAACCTTAGCTTCATACGGCTCCTCTATGATCAGAAAAAAGGAAAGGATTGTTTCGTTTCGGTATTATCCCCTGGGCGTAGATAGAATTAATTGATTGGGAAGCCAAAAATTAGACCAAAGCAATTCCGTCTGCTAGAATAACAAAAAAGCGCTTCCGAATTGATCTCATCCTTTATATAATAAAATTAAAATTTTTCTTTATTCGGTAATAACTTAATATTGGAATAAAACACTCGTTATAGCAATTAATAAATGGAAAGAATTGGGCATTAGTTCATGAGGAATTCTGTATGAATAGGGATAAAGGAAGAAAGAATAAATAAAGCTCCTTTTTATTTTTATATTGCATTCCATATCTTTTGTACTATTCTTCTTTCCCGGGGAAGGGTATACTAAAAAAGAAAAATAAATAAAGGGTTAATTCGTTCTTGATAGCCATTTCCTTAACAAGTGAATGGGAACATACTCTAGACCGGAATCCGAAGAAAGTACTGCTTGATCATTTCCACCAATTTCAAGTCCTTATTATGATTCCTTTTATGAGGAAAAATGTCTAATGATTTAGATTCTCTCATTACTAATCCTGTATGTACTTTAGTGTTCCTAATCCCTCACTAACTTTTGATGGATTGCCCTATGGTTATAAGTTATAGTAATAACTCAAAATATTCTAGTAATGGAATTCCATTTTGTGAATCCTTTATTCTTGCCCGCTTCAAGATATGATGACTAATCAAATAATCTAAACCTTGGGGTAAAGAGTTTACACTGCTTATGTTTACTTGAATTTTTTTCTTGTACGTAGGAAATTGAGATTTTTTATTTTTACTACAAATTAATAAGCTGTTTTGTTTCACTCATATAGCTATCTAGTTTAACTTACCAACCCGAATACAGAATAAGCAAAGGAAGATAAGCATTCAATGTATTGTATTTTAGAAGAAAAAGATTCCATTTTAACGAATCACACGTAGAGATATTGCTAGTACACAAAAAGTTAATGGTATTTCATAACTAATAGATTGAGCAGCCGCTCGGAGACCACCTGAAAAAGAATATTTATTATTTGAGCTATATCCTGCCATGAGAAGACCAATAGGAGCAATACTTGAAATGGCAATCCATAAAAAAACACCAATACTAAGATCAGCTAAAACAAAACGATATCCTAAAGGGATAACTAAAAAACTTAATAAAATGGATATGACTGCTATAGAGGGACCAATGCTAAATAAAGGAATATCTCCTCGGGATGGGAGGATATCCTCTTTAAAAAGTAGCTTAGTTCCATCTGCTATAGCTTGAAGCAATCCCAAGGGGCCAGCATATTCAGGACCAATACGTTGTTGTATCGATGCAGATATTTCTCTTTCTAACCACACAATTATGAGTACTTCTATTGTGATTCCCAGTAGGAGGGTCAAAATAGGTAGAATCCATATCAGTCCGTGGACTTCTTTTAATAATTCCGATTTCAAAAAAGAATTGATAGTTTCTACCTCTACCCTATCTATTATCATTTCAACGATCAACTTCCCCCATAATGATATCTATACTACCTAATATCGTCATGATATCAGCCAATTTCATTTTTTTAACTAGCTGAGGAAGAATTTGCAAATTAATAAAACCCGGTGGACGAATTTTCCATCTCCAGGGGAAAAGACTATCATCTCCTACCAAAAAAATTCCTAATTCACCTTTTGGAGCTTCTACTCTTACATAAAGCTCTTGCTTTGATAATTCAAAATTGGGCGAAGGTTTTTTACCAAGAAATCGATATTCAAAATCATTCCATTCGGAATTCTTTGCTTTCTTAAAGCGCCGGGCTTCTAAATTTTCATAAGGGCCTCCAGGAATTTTCTCTACAGCCTGTTGAATAATTTTTATGGATTCCCTCATTTCACCGATTCGTACTAAATAGCGAGCTAACGAATCTCCTTCTTTTTGCCATTTTACTTTCCAATCGAATTGATTGTAAGATTCATAAGGATCAATTTTACGAAGATCCCATTGTATTCCAGAAGCTCGTAACATTGGTCCCGATAAGCCCCAATTTACAGCTTCTTCTCCGCTAATAAAACCGACTCCTTCAACTCTTTCTAAAAAAATAGGATTCTGTGTAATAAGTTGTTGATATTCAACAACTCCTTGTAAAAAATAATCACAGAAATCTAAGCATTTATCCATCCATCCATAAGGTAGATCGGCAGCTACTCCTCCGATGCGAAAGTAATTATGCATCATTCGCATACCTGTAGCAGCTTCAAATAGATCATATATTAATTCTCTCTCTCTAAAAATATAGAAAAAAGGAGTCTGTGCCCCGAGATCCGCCATAAAAGGCCCAAGCCATAACAAGTGAGAAGCTATACGGCTCAATTCTAACATAATTACCCTAATATAGCTGGCTCTTTGGGGTATTTGAATATTCTCCAAGAATTCAGGTGCATTTACCGTTATTGCTTCTGTAAACATAGTAGCTAAATAATCCCACCGTGTTACATAAGGCAGGTATTGTATAATAGTTCTGTTTTCCGCGATTTTTTCCATTCCTCTGTGTAAATACCCTAATATGGGTTCGCAATCAATAACATCTTCACCATCGAGAGTAACGATCAGTCGAAGAACACCATGCATTGATGGGTGGTGAGGGCCCATATTGACTATCATGAGATCTTTTCTTTTAAGCGGTAGACTCATATCCTTGTTCTTATTCTTTATTCCATGAAAATGGATTATTCCATGAATTCCTCAAAACGAGGCTCATCAAAATGCAAAATCTAAGACTACTATAAGACTACTAAATAAAATATGAAAAAAATTCGAACGATTAAATTACTTCTCCCGAATATCCAACTGACTGATTAATTTCTTATAACGTACTCTATTTTTCTTTGCCAAATAAGCCAGCAAACGTTGACGTTTTCCCAAAAGTCTTCGTAGACCTCTTTCCGATGAAAAATCTTTTTTTTGTAATTCCAAATGTGAAGCAAGTCTCCGTATCTTATTGGTGAAACTGAATACTTGAAATTCAACAGAACCCCTGTTTTCTTGTTTTTCTTCTTTAACCATAAATCAAAAAATTGTTCTACCTCCTTTCTTTTTCATGTATTTTTCTGATCAGGAAAAATAAAAAATTATGTCAGTTATTTTGAAGTTATTCTAATCTCGTACACACAAAAATTTGCAATTATTCATCTACTGCTGGAATCTGGAATTTAGATTTATTTTATCGATGCAAATTGGATTTGGATAGAAGGATACATTCTTTTATTTTAGATAGAAGAAACATTTCTTCTATCTAAAATAAAAGAATTTTGCTGATTTATTTATTGCTATATCCAATTTTTAGAATGGATATACCATTTAATTGATATCATTTAGCAAAATGAAACACAGCATATGCATCCATCTTTCGGCTCGAGAATTTCACGGGATAGAGATATAGTATAAGAAATAGGCTATTAAGTAACTCTAAATGAATTGTGGATACATCTGTATCCTTAACATACTGAAAGGACTGCCATTATTCGTATCAAACCAATAGCGATTCATAAAAGCTAAATCTTGTAATCAATGGTGGGCCAATAATGAATTTTTTTGCATATGTATTAAGACGCTTGGTCTGATTTCGAAATTGTCCAGAGTTTTTTATGTTGTTTTCATTGCAAAATGATGGATCTCCTTCCGTAACTTTCCAATTACGAGTACGAGAATTGAAAGACATGAAAATTCTCAATTCTCTACGGCGTCTAGGAGATAGATAGAATATTTTCAGGAACAAGAAAATCAGAAGAATCTTTTTCTCTATTCACTACCATTCCGCGTCTTCGACTTCTATTAGTTTCTTTTCTTCTTTAATGCAATAGCTATAGTTTGATATAGAATCCATTTCTCAAAGTAATGGAAACCATTCTCTTATAGGAAATGGTTCGAAAATCGCTATTCCACCTTTTAGGTTTAGGTATCGTGAAAAGTGATACCTGTGAAGATCGTGGATTTCAGTCACACTCAGATCCGTTTTTTGAGTCCATGATATAACCAAATTGGATGGATCTTCCACC